CAGGCCATAGTTAAAGTATTATAATAGTTCTCTTACACTGAGCAATTATTCGTGAAAGTCGAATTGGTCTGATATTAATAGGTTGGTTGTTAGTAGGTAAAAAATTTAGTGTTATACATTAGTTAAATGGAAAGATCTTGTAGAAGGTCTAATATATTGTGGGGTATTTTGTTTTAATTGCTTAGAAAAAGTGATTTAGGCTTACGTTGCTTGATTAATATAGAGCATAATAGTTAGGTTATTAAGATAGACTTAGAAAGTCTCGTGAGTAAAAGAGCTTGGTCCTGGCTTTATTATTGGCTCTAGCTATAATTATACATGCGAGTCTCCGCACCCCGGTGAGAATGCCCTAATAGCTCCATTCTTTGGAGTAAGGAGTTGGTATCAGGCGCGACCGTGAAGGTCAGCCCATGACATCTTGCTTTGCCACGCCCTCAAGGGAATTCAGCAGTGATAGACTTTAAGCCATGAGTGAAAACTTGACTTAGTAAATGTTTAGAGGGCCGGTCAAACTCGTGCCAGCCGCCGCGGTTATACGAGAGGCCCAAGTTAATAATTAACGGCGTAAAGAGTGGTTAATAAAGTTTAGTACTAAAGCCGAACCCCTTCTAGATTGTTATACGTTTAATTGAAGGTGGGAAGTTCAGCTACGAAAGTGGCTTTATACTTATGAATCCACGAAAGCTAAGGCACAAACTGGGATTAGATACCCCACTATGCTTAGCCCTAAACATTGACAACATAGTACATCTGTTGTTCGCCGGGGGATTACGAGCGTTAGCTTAAAACCCAAAGGATTTGGCGGTGCTTTAACTCCAACTAGAGGAGCCTGTTCTAGAACCGATAATCCCCGTTCAACCTCACCCCTTCTTGTTCTTTCCCGCCTATATACCGCCGTCGTCAGTTTACCCTGTGAAGGGTCCGTAGTAAGCAAAATCGGTGTAAACCCAAAACGCCAGGTCGAGGTGTAGCTTATGAAGGGGGAAGAAATGGGCTACATTCTCTGGTACAGAGAATACGAACGGTGTGTTGAAACTACATACCTGAAGGAGGATTTAGCAGTAAGCTGAGAATAGAGTGCTCAGCTGAAACTGGCCCTAAAGCGCGTACAAACCGCCCGTCACTCTCCCCGAGACTAGTAAATTTAATGTAAATAAAACGTTGTTATAGTAAAAGGGGAGACAAGTCGTAACATGGTAAGTGTACCGGAAGGTGCACTTGGAATAAACAGGTTATAATTAAAATATAGTAAGTTCTTTGTATTGAGCTATTATTTGTGGAAATCGAATTAACCTGGTGCTTATAAGCTAGCCGCTTTGGTTAAAAGCAATTTCTCGATTTATATAAATACCCCCTAAGACATTCAAAACAAGTTTAAATAAATCATTTTTCTCCCTGAGTATGGGTGACAGAAAAGGGACTTGTCGCGCTATAGATAAAGTACCGCAAGGGAATACTGAAATAGAAGTGAAATAAATCAGTTAAGTTTAAAAAAGCAGAGATTTAGGCTCGTACCTTTTGCATAATGGTTTAGTTAGAAATTTTCAAGCAAAGAGCACTTTAGTTTGACACCCCGAAACTAGGTGAGCTACTCCAAGACAGCCTAATGTAGGGCAAACCCGTCTCTGTGGCAAAAGAGTGGGGTGAGCTTTGAGTAGCGGTGACAGGCCTATCGAACCTAGTTATAGCTGGTTGCTTGAGAAATGAATAGGAGTTCAGCCTTTCAAATTCTTTCCTCGTATATTTATATTTGCATTAGATAACAGGAGAAGTTGAAGGAGTTAGTTAAAGGGGGTACAGCTCTTTTAACAGAAGATACAACTTTTTTAGGGGGATAAAGATCTTATATCTAGTACTGAGGTGAAATGTTTTGGTGGGCCTGAAAGCAGCCATCCTTATAGAATGCGTTATACCTCATATACAGGTTTTACCTTTAATTTTGATAAATTATGTCTTAGTCCTCTAATATTTATCAAGTCGCCCCATGCAGTCATGGGGGTGCCGATGCTAATATGAGTAATAAGAGAGCACTTTAAGCGTCTCTCTCCCCGCACAAGTGTAACTCGGATTGGACTCCCCGCCGAATTTTAACGGCCCCCATCAAGGAGGGTTTTGAGTAATTAACTTGCCAACTAGAAAACTGCTCAGTGTTATACACCGTTAAGCCTACACAGGCGTGCTTCTGAGGAAAGACTAATCGAAAAAGAAGGAACTCGGCAAACATATACAAGCCTCGCCTGTTTCCCAAAAACATCGCCTCTTGTTATTTGAAAATAAGAGGTCCAGCCTGCCCAAGGACCATGTGTTTAACGGCTGCGGTATTTTAACCGTGCGAAGGTAGCGTGATCACTCGTCTTTTAAATAGAGACCCGTATGAATGGTAAAACGAGGGCTTAGCTGTCTCCTTTTTCATGTCAGTGAAATTGATCTTCCCGTGCAAAAGCGGGAATTATCCTATAAGACGAGAAGACCCTGTGAAGCTTTAGATGCGAGATAGATCTAGTTTATTACCCCTAATCAAGGGTCAAGCTTTTAGATACTATTTTAGTGTCTTCGGTTGGGGCGACCGCGGGGGGTTGCGTAACCCCCGTGTGGACTGGGAGTAATATTGTCTTACTCCTAAAGCTAAGAACCTCCGTTCTAATAAACAGAATTTCTGACTTCATAAGATCCGGCAATGCCGATCAACGAACCAAGTTACTCCAGGGATAACAGCGCCATCCTCTTTCAGAGCCCTTATCGACAAGGGGGTTTACGACCTCGATGTTGGATCAGGACATCCTAATGGTGTAGCCGCTATTAAGGGTTCGTTTGTTCAACGATTAATAGTCCTACGTGATCTGAGTTCAGACCGGAGCAATCCAGGTCAGTTTCTATCTATAATTTAATTTTTTCTAGTACGAAAGGACCGAAAGGAAAAGGCCCATGCTCTCAGTATGCCTGTCTTTAATCTATTGAAAACAACTAAAATAGGTAAAAGAGAATACTTTTATTAGGTACTAGGTTGCTCAAGAATTGAGGGCCGTGTTGGGGTAGCAGAGTAAATTACTGTAGGAGACCTGAGTCTTCGTAAGAAGGTTGAAACCCTTTTCCTAAGAGCTTGTGCCCGGGTGTATAATGTTAAGGTATGACCTATTTATACTATGCATAATTGTGCACTTTTTAGTATCAATTCATGGGTGTGAGTTTGGAGTTCTTGGTGCTATAATACCTTGTTTGTTTTGGGGGGTAGGCTAATGTAGCTTAATTTAAAGCATAACACTGAAGATGTTAAGATGGACCTTAAGAAGTTCCGTGAGCATGAAAAGTTGGGTATGAATTCATTATTGGTGGTGGTTGTGTTTGTACATACTAGTTTCTGTGTTTGTGAAGATGTATTCAGTTTTGTTTTCTTTTGAGTTAAGAAATTAATTCTAGTGCAATATAACAGGTTTTATGACATTATGCTTTTCTAGGTGTTTGGGGCTATTAAGCAATAGTAGTTATTGAGTAAAAATTTGGCTTGAGATAATTAAAGTAGAGCTAGTTGAATGTAGAGGTCGAGGTTTTTATGTGTTTTAGACAGAAAGTTTAGCATAAAGAATTATAAATTAGTTACATTAAAGGATCTTTGTAGAAGATTTTATACGTTGCATTTTTTGGGGGGGTAGGGGGGGCTACCGCCAATTTATACAAGCTTATGCACCTGAAATCATAAGATGTAATTCTTCAAATAATGGTTAATATCATTAAATTGTTTATATACCGAGCACGATCGCAATATATGTTCTACCTTATTGTATAATCTCTTATGTTATGGATGTAAGGTGAAAGGAATAAAAAATTAAAAAATACTATGAAGTTCTTTAGAAAGAACGCTCGGCATGCTGGGTGCTCCCATTTATGATTAACACCATTAACCGATGTCAGTTTCGATAACCGTATGAGGATCATTAACTTTATGTACCTGAAGTAAACCCTTCACCCCTAGTTCTTTAGAAGTCGATTGATGCTGGTGCTTGCTGCAACGCTATGTTAAGTTAAGGTTTGGTGTTGTGGGGAACATATTTTAATATCTAGTTGAGTTCCAATTTATGGTTCGTCCACATTCCAGTCTCGTGACAATTTGAGAGATGGTTGACTACGAGAAATGGTGATTATACATAGTATGTACTTCTCTCAGGTACATAAATGGGGTTTATTTTGGCGAGAGTAACTTAAACTTACGTTGTTTGAATGAGAGCTAGTAGGTAGGGTATTAAAATAGACTTAAGAAGTTTAGTTAAGCATAAGAGCTTGGATGTATATTGTTTCATCTATTGTATGTCAAATCCTTGCCATAGAAAAGATCAAAATATAGCCCGTTCTTACTATTGATGTTCGTTTTGTTTTAGGTTTTGAAAACAATTGCTCATCAGGGAATATGGCTTTTATTAATTCTATCAGGCGAAGGTGAAAAGGCAAAAGCATTTTGTTGGCGAATTGATGGTTTAATGTGTGTACATGTTAAAGATTATGCGTTTGGTTGTTGTGTGTGGAGGTTTAAGCTTGATTTGAGCAAATTTTGTTTGTGTGTAAATTGGTTTTTCATGGGTTTGTAGTTTAAGTTTATTCGAGATGTGGTTTGTACTTATTTCGACGCTTGTTGGGGTGGCAGAGTTTGGTTAGTGCATAAGGCCTAAGCCCTTGTTACAGAGGTTCGAGTCCTCTCCTCAACTATGGTTTTTATTGTAACGCATGTTGTTAATCCCTTAGCTTTTATTGTGCCTATTTTGCTAGCTGTTGCCTTTCTTACTTTGTTGGAACGTAAAGTTTTAGGTTATATACAGTTACGAAAGGGGCCTAATATTGTAGGGCCATTTGGACTTTTGCAGCCTGTTGCTGATGGCATTAAGTTGTTTCTTAAGGAGCCTATTCGTCCTTCTACTTCTTCTCCGATTTTATTTATCTTTGCTCCAATATTAGCTTTAACATTGGCTCTTATGCTCTGAGCCCCCATGCCTATGCCTTATCCGGTTGTTGATTTTAATCTTGGCGTTTTGTTTATTTTGGCGCTTTCAAGTTTAGCTGTTTATTCAATTTTAGGTTCGGGCTGGGCGTCAAATTCAAAATATGCTCTTATTGGGGCTCTTCGAGCTGTTGCCCAGACTATTTCGTATGAGGTAAGTTTAGGGCTCATTTTGTTGGGTATTATTATTTTTGTAGGTGGTTTTAGCCTTCAGATATTTAATACGGCACAAGAGAGTATTTGGCTAATTTTCCCGGTTTGGCCTTTAGCTGCAATATGGTATGTTTCCACATTGGCGGAGACTAATCGGGCCCCTTTTGATTTGACTGAAGGTGAGTCTGAGTTGGTGTCTGGCTTTAATGTAGAGTATGCAGGGGGCCCCTTTGCTCTCTTTTTCTTAGCTGAATATGCTAATATTTTATTGATAAATACTTTTTCTGCAATTTTGTTTTTAGGTGCTTTTCATATCCCCGCGATTCCCGAAATTACCACAGTTAATCTAATAGTTAAGGCGGCCCTTCTTTCAGTGCTTTTTTTATGAGTGCGAGCTTCTTACCCTCGTTTTCGCTATGACCAACTTATGCATCTAATTTGAAAAAACTTTTTGCCGCTTTCACTTGCTTTTATTGTTTGACATTTAGCACTTCCAGTATCTTTTGCTGGTTTGCCTCCTCAATTTTAGGGGGTTGTGCCTGAAAAAGGGTCACTTTGATAGAGTGAATTATGGGGGTTAAAGTCCTCCCAGCCCCTTTAGAAAAAGAGGACTTGAACCCCTCTTGGAGAGATCAAGACTCTCAGTGTTTCCACTACACTATTTTCTAGTAAAGTCAGCTAAGTCAAGCTTTCGGGCCCATACCCCGGCAATGTAGGTTAAAATCCCTCCTTTACTAATGAGCCCTTTTTTAATATATCTTTTGCTGTTTGCATTAGGCCTTGGCACTACAATTACATTTGCAAGTTCCCACTGATTTCTGGCTTGGGTGGGTCTTGAAATCAATACTATTGCTATTTTGCCCCTGATAGCTAGTCTTCATCACCCCCGGGCGATTGAAGCAACCTTGAAGTATTTTCTTATTCAAGCTACTGCAGCTTCTACGTTACTTTTTGCGACAATTTTGAATGCTTGGTCGACAGGGCAGTGGGATATTACACACATAACCGACCCTTTGTCTGTTATTTTGCTTACTTTGGCTTTGGCGCTTAAAGTAGGCCTTGCCCCTCTTCATACTTGGCTTCCGGAGGTTCTTCAGGGTTTGGATCTCACCACGGGGTTAATTTTAAGTACTTGGCAGAAGCTTGCTCCTTTTGCTTTATTTATCCAGATTGCATCTTATAATTCTATCCTCTTACTTGTATTAGGTCTATTATCAATGCTTGTGGGGGGTTGAGGGGGTCTGAATCAGACTCAATTACGGAAGGTTCTTGCTTACTCTTCAATTGCTCATCTGGGTTGGATAGTTATCATTTTACAATTTGTGCCTGCACTTAGTTTTCTTGCTTTGTTTATGTATATTGCTATGACTTTTTCAATATTCCTTGTGTTTAAGTGAATTGGTACAACTAACATTAATGCGTTAGCTATTTCTTGGGCTAAAGCTCCTGCAGTTACGGCCCTTATGCCTCTCGTTCTTTTGTCTTTAGGCGGACTTCCACCGCTTTCTGGGTTCATGCCTAAATGACTCATTTTGCAAGAACTTTCTAAACAAGATATGGGTGTAATTGCAACTTTAGCAGCTCTAACTGCGTTACTTAGTCTTTATTTCTATTTGCGATTGTCGTATGCCATGACGTTGACGATGTTTCCAAATAATTTAGCGGGTGTACTTCCTTGGCGTTTCCAATGTTCTCAGGTTACATTTTTATTTGCGATATCCATTGTTGTTACTTTAGTTTTACTTCCAGTTACGCCTTCGGCTATCACATTATTTTTTTGTTAGAGGTTTAGGTTAATATTAGACCAAAGGCCTTCAAAGCCTTTAGTGGGGGTGAAATTCCCTCAATTTCTGTAAGACCTGCGGGACATTAACCCACATTATCTGTATGCAAAACAGGGGCTTTAATTAAGCTAAGGCCTTAACTAGACGGGCAGGCCTCGATCCTACAAGTTCTTAGTTAACAGCTAAGTGCTCAAGCCAGCGAGCATCCGGCTATGTTGTTGGGGGGGGGGGTAGTAAGCTCTGGCAGGTGTTTGCCTGCTTCTTCAGATTTGCAATCTGATGTGTACTACACCTCAGAGCTTGGTAGGGAGAGGATTTGAACCTCTGTCTGTGGGTTTACAATCCATCGCTTTTTACTCAGCCACACTACCTATGGTCATTACCCGTTGATTTTTTTCTACTAACCATAAAGATATTGGTACTCTTTATCTTGTTTTTGGCTTGTGGGCTGGTATGGTTGGCTCAGCTTTAAGTCTTTTGATCCGAGCAGAACTCAGTCAGCCGGGCTCTTTGCTTGGGAATGATCAGATTTTTAATGTGATTGTTACGGCCCATGCGTTTGTTATGATCTTTTTTATAGTTATGCCTACTATAATCGGTGGCTTTGGTAATTGACTGGTGCCACTTATGTTAGGGGCTCCTGATATAGCATTCCCTCGAATAAATAATATAAGCTTTTGACTTCTTCCCCCTTCTCTTCTTCTTCTTTTAGCTTCTTCAGCAGTTGAGGCGGGTGCTGGGACAGGGTGAACAGTTTATCCGCCTCTCGCAGGTAATCTTGCTCATGCTGGGGGTTCTGTTGATTTGGCTATTTTCTCCCTTCATTTGGCAGGTATTTCTTCTATTTTAGGGGCGATTAATTTTATTACAACAATTCTTAATATAAAAGCTCCGGCTGTTTCGTTATATCAAACACCTTTGTTTGTGTGGTCAGTTTTAATTACTGCAGTCTTGCTGCTTCTGTCTCTTCCAGTCCTAGCTGCTGGAATTACGATGTTGTTGACGGACCGTAATTTAAATACAACTTTTTTTGACCCGGCAGGTGGGGGTGATCCTATTCTTTATCAGCATTTATTTTGATTTTTTGGCCATCCTGAAGTATATATTTTAATTCTTCCAGGGTTTGGTATTATTTCACATATCGTTGCATATTATTCTGGCAAGAAGGAGCCTTTTGGTTATATGGGTATGGTCTGGGCTATAATGGCTATTGGCCTTTTAGGATTTATTGTCTGAGCCCATCATATGTTTACAGTTGGTATGGATGTGGATACACGGGCTTACTTTACTTCTGCTACAATAATTATTGCGATCCCGACTGGTGTAAAAGTCTTTAGTTGACTTGCAACGCTTCATGGGGGTACTCTTAAGTGAGAGGCCCCTTTCCTTTGAGCTCTTGGTTTTATTTTTCTTTTCACGGTGGGGGGTCTAACTGGTATTGTGTTGGCTAATTCTTCTTTAGATATTATCCTTCATGATACTTATTATGTGGTTGCTCATTTCCATTATGTTCTTTCTATGGGGGCGGTATTCGCTATTATGGGTGGTTTTACTCATTGGTTTCCTTTATTTACAGGGTATACATTACATGAAACTTGAACAAAGGTGCATTTTGTACTTATGTTTATGGGTGTAAATTTAACCTTTTTCCCTCAACATTTTTTAGGGCTAGCTGGGATACCTCGTCGGTATTCAGATTATCCGGATGCGTATGCTTTGTGAAATACTATCTCTTCGTTGGGGTCTATGATTTCTCTGGTAGCTGTAATTCTTTTTATGTTAATTATTTGAGAGGCTTTCTCGGCTAAACGTGAGGTATTAGCTGTTCCATTTACTAGCACTCACTTAGAGTGACTCCATGGTTGTCCTCCTCCTTATCATACCTTTGAAGAGCCTCCATTTGTTCAGGTTCATAGTGTTACTCGTGCGAGAAAGGAAGGAATTGAACCTTCTTTATTTGGTTTCAAGCCAATCGCATAGCCATTCTGCCACTTTCTTTAAGATACTAGTAAAGAATTTACATTGCCTTGTCAAGGCATTATCGTGGGTTAGACCCCCGCGTATCTTGCACTGTTATGGCTCATTGTGCCCAGCTAGGTTTTCAGGATGCATCTTCCCCCCTTATAGAAGAACTTCTTCATTTTCACGATCATGCTTTAATAATTGTATTTCTTATTAGTGTGCTAGTTCTTTATATTATTACTTGTATAATTACTACTAAATTGTCGGATAAATATATTTTGGATTCTCAGGAGATTGAAATTATTTGGACAGTTCTCCCTGCTATTACGTTGATTTTGATTGCTTTACCCTCCCTTCGAATTCTTTATTTAATGGATGAAGTTAATAACCCTCATTTGACTATCAAAGCATTAGGCCATCAGTGATATTGATCTTATGAGTATACAGATTATGAAGATCTTGGCTTTGACTCTTATATGGTTCCAACACAGGATCTTAGTTTTGGTCAATCTCGTCTTTTGGAGGTAGATCATCGAATGGTTGTACCAGTTGAGTCTCCTATTCGAGTGCTGGTTTCAGCTGAAGATGTGCTTCATTCATGAGCGGTGCCTACTTTAGGCATTAAAATGGATGCAGTTCCTGGTCGATTAAATCAAACAGCTTTTATTGCTGCGCGTCCGGGGGTATTTTATGGTCAGTGTTCCGAGATCTGTGGGGCTAATCATAGTTTTATGCCTATTGTAGTTGAGGCAGTTCCTTTAAACCATTTTGAGACTTGAACTAGTTTAATGCTAGAGGAGGTATCGTCAAGAAGCTTATAATTGGGAGAAGCGTTGGCCTTTTAAGCTAAAGACGGTGGCTCCCGACCACCCTTGACGAGTATGCCTCAGTTGAATCCTTCTCCTTGATTTTGTTTTATAATTTTGTCGTGATTATCTTTGCTTATTGTAGTCCCTCCTAAAGTTATAGCCCATTTATTTCCGAATGTGCCTGTCTCGAAAAGCTTGGAAGAGCTGAAAACAGGGACGTGAAATTGACCATGACTGTAAGTTTATTTAATCAATTTTTGACTCCTACACTTCTAGGGGTTCCATTAGTGGCACTTGCTTTAATTTTGCCTTGGGTTCTTTTCCCTTCTCCGTCTTCTCGGTGGCAAAATAATCGTTTGTTAAGTGCACAGGGGTGGTTTATTAATCGATTTACTCAACAAATTTTTATGCCTTTAAGTGTACCAGGGCATAAGTGAGCGTTAGTTTTTACCTCATTAATAATTTTTCTTATTACTTTAAATATTTTAGGTCTGCTTCCCTACACTTTTACCCCTACAACACAACTTTCAATTAATTTGGCTTTTGCTTTTCCATTTTGGTTGGCGACTGTGCTTATTGGTTTGCGTAATCAGGTTACGGCCGCGTTAGGTCATCTTTTGCCTGAAGGCACTCCTACACTTCTAATCCCTGTTTTGGTTGTCATTGAAACAATTAGTTTATTTATTCGTCCGTTAGCTTTAGGTGTACGACTTACAGCTAATCTTACGGCGGGTCATCTTCTTATGCAGCTTACTTCGACGGCGGCTTTTGTTCTGCTGCCTATAATGCCTGCGGTAGCCGTTTTAACAGGAGCTCTTTTGTTACTACTAAGTCTTCTAGAAATTGCGGTGGCTATGATTCAGGCTTATGTGTTTGTATTGCTTTTAAGTCTCTATTTACAGGAGAATGTTTAATGGCTCATCAAGCACACGCGTATCATATAGTAGACCCCAGTCCTTGGCCTTTAACGGGGGCCGTTGCTGCTCTTCTTATAACATCAGGACTTGCAATTTGATTTCACTTTAATTCTTTAGTGCTTTTGTACTTGGGTTTTGTTCTTCTTCTTCTCACTATATATCAGTGGTGACGGGATATTGTTCGAGAGGGGACGTTCCAAGGTCATCATACGCCGCCTGTTCAGAAAGGCCTTCGATTTGGTATAATTCTTTTTATTACATCTGAGGTATTCTTTTTTTTAGGTTTCTTTTGAGCTTTTTATCATTCTAGTTTGGCACCCACACCCGAGTTGGGTGGTTGTTGACCTCCCACTGGCATTACAACTTTAGATCCCTTTGAAGTTCCTTTACTTAATACTGTTGTTTTGTTAGCTTCTGGCGTAACAGTAACCTGGGCTCATCATAGCATTATAGAGGGTGAACGTAAACAGGGTCTTCAATCTCTGGTTCTAACAATTCTTCTTGGTTTTTATTTTACGTTTCTTCAAGCTATAGAGTATTATGAGGCTCCCTTTACTATCGCGGATGGCGTGTACGGTTCTACATTTTTTGTGGCTACCGGGTTTCATGGGCTTCATGTTATTATCGGCTCTACGTTTTTAGCTGTATGTTTAATTCGTCATGTTCAGTTTCACTTTACATCAGAGCATCATTTTGGGTTTGAGGCAGCTGCTTGATATTGACATTTTGTGGATGTTGTTTGGCTGTTCCTTTATGTCTCCATTTATTGATGAGGCTCATAATCTTTCTAGTACAAAGTTAGTATTAGTGACTTCCAATCACCAGATCTTGGTTAAAATCCAAGGAAAGATAAATGAATTTAATTATAGCTGTTTTTATTATTGCTAGTCTTCTTTCTGGGGTTTTAATTATTGTTTCATTTTGGCTTCCTCAGATGAACCCAGATTACGAAAAACTTTCTCCATATGAGTGTGGTTTTGATCCTCTTGGCACAGCCCGGTTGCCTTTTTCTTTGCGATTTTTTTTGGTTGCTATCTTATTTTTATTGTTTGACTTAGAGATTGCACTTCTTTTGCCTCTGCCTTGGGGGGATCAGCTAGTTTCGCCCATTTTAACTTTTTTTTGAGCAGTAGTTGTTTTAGTCCTTTTAACTCTTGGTTTAATTTATGAGTGACTGCAGGGGGGTCTTGAGTGGGCTGAGTAGGTGGTTAGTTTAAGAAAAACATTTGGTTTCGGCTCAAAAGCTTGTGGTTAAAGTCCATAATCACCTAATGACCCCTGTTCACTATGCTTTCTCCTCAGCCTTTGTTTTGGGTCTTACTGGATTAGCGTTTTATCGGACCCACCTGCTTTCTGCTTTGCTTTGTTTAGAGGCAATAATACTTTCTTTATTTATTGCGCTCTCTTTATGAATGCTTCAACTGGACTCCGCAAGTCTTTCTTCTGCTTCTATGCTCCTTTTAGCGTTTTCAGCCTGTGAAGCGAGTGTAGGGCTTGCATTGTTAGTTGCCACTTCGCGCACGCATGGAAGTGATCGCTTGCAAAGTTTAAATTTATTACGATGTTAAAAGTCCTTATTCCTTCATTAATATTGGTTCTTACAATTTGAACAGTCCCTGGTAAATGGTTGTGATGTTCTGCTCTCATACATAGTTTATTTATCTCGTCAGTGAGTATTTATTGATTTAAGAATTTATCTGAGACGGGTTGGACTTTTCTTAATTTTTATATGGGGGTGGATTCACTTGCAAGTCCTTTATTGATTTTGACTTGTTGGCTTTTGCCGCTTATGATTCTTGCAAGTCAAAATCATATAATGCTTGAGCCCATTAACCGTCAGCGTGTATATGTAATGCTTCTAGTTTCACTTCAGATTTTTTTGGTACTGGCTTTTAGTGCTACTGAAGTTATTATGTTTTATGTAATGTTCGAGGCTACATTAATTCCAACTTTGTTTTTAATTACTCGTTGGGGTAATCAAGCAGAACGACTTGGTGCTGGCACTTATTTTTTGTTTTACACTCTCGCTGGCTCTCTCCCTCTTCTTGTTGCTCTTCTAATTTTACAGAACAATACTGGGACACTTTCTCTTCTTATTCTTCAATTTGTGGGGCCGTTTCAATTAGTCACTCTCGCTGATAAGCTTTGATGGGTGGGTTGTTTGTTAGCTTTTTTAGTGAAAATGCCACTTTATGGTGTGCATTTGTGGCTTCCTAAAGCTCATGTTGAAGCGCCAATTGCAGGCTCAATAATTCTTGCGGCTGTTTTATTGAAGCTAGGGGGTTATGGAATGATACGAGTTCTTCCGATGTTAGAGCCTCTTACTAGTGATTTCAGTTACCCTTTTATTGTGCTTGCCTTATGAGGTGTAATTATAACAGGGTTAATTTGTCTGCGTCAAACTGATCTTAAATCGCTTATTGCCTATTCTTCTGTTGGACATATGGGTCTTGTGGTTAGTGGTATTCTGATTCAAACACCTTGAGGGTTCACAGGGGCGCTAATTCTTATGATTGCGCATGGTCTTACCTCTTCGGCTTTATTTTGTCTTGCTAATACGAGTTATGAGCGGACTCATAGTCGAACAATAATTCTTGCTCGAGGGTTTCAGGTGGCATTCCCATTAATAGCCACTTGGTGATTTTTTGCGAGCCTTGCAAATCTTGCTCTTCCACCGCTTCCTAATCTTATAGGGGAGTTAATAATTATTTCTTCTCTGTTTAACTGATCCTGATGGAGTTTAATTTTTACCGGGATTGGGACGCTTATTACAGCGGGTTATTCTCTTTATATGTTTATCACTACTCAACGGGGGCCCTTGCCAGCACATATTATTGCTTTGGAGCCGTCACATTCTCGAGAGCATCTTTTATTGTTTCTTCATTTGCTTCCCTTGGTTTTACTTATTTTGAAGCCCCAACTCATTTGTGGTTGAGCTGCTTGTGGACGTAGTTTAGTTAAAACATTAGATTGTGATTCTAGTGACAGGGGTTCAAGTCCCCTTGTTCACCGAGAGAGGCTGGCAGCAGCGAAAATTGCTAATTTTTGTTACCTTGGTTAGATTCCAAGGCTCACTCGAATGGTGCTGTTAAAGGATAATAGTTCATCCACTGGCCTTAGGAGTCAGCAACTCTTAGTGCAAGTCTAAGTAGCAGCTATGTTTGTGACTTCCCTCATGTTAGCATCTAGCCTGCTTTTTATTTTTATAGCTCTGGTGTATCCGCTTTTTGTTAGTCTTAAGCCGAATTCTTTGGGGCCTGATTGAGCGCTCTCTCAGGTTAAGACATCAGTAAAAATAGCTTTTTTTATTAGTCTTTTTCCTCTTTTTTTATTTCTTTGTGAGGGGGCGGAAGTAGTTATTTCTAATCTTGCCTGGTTTGAGGTTTTAACTTTTAAGGTTAGTGTTAGTTTAAAATTTGATTATTATTCGGTTCTTTTTATTCCTATTGCTCTTTATGTTACTTGGTCTATCTTGGAGTTTGCATTTTGGTATATGCATAACGACCCTATGGTCAATCGGTTCTTTAAGTACCTCTTAATTTTTTTAATTTCTATAGTTATTTTGGTTACTGCAAATAATATTTTTCAGCTCTTTATTGGGTGAGAGGGTGTTGGTATTATATCATTTCTTTTAATTAGTTGGTGGCATGGTCGGGCAGATGCAAACACTGCAGCTCTTCAAGCTGTACTTCTCAATCGAGTGGGGGATATTGGCTTAATTTTGGCACTGGGGTACATTGCGATAAAATTTAATTCGTGAGAGTTGTCTGAACTGTTTGTACTGATTCAAGATAAAAATGTAACCCTTCCAGTTTTAGGCCTTATTATTGCGGCAACTGGTAAATCTGCTCAATTTGGGCTTCATCCCTGGTTGCCAGCTGCGATGGAAGGTCCTACTCCTGTTTCGGCCCTTCTCCACTCTAGTACTATGGTTGTTGCTGGTATTTTCTTGCTTGTTCGGTTAAGTCCGCTTTTTGATAATAATCAGGCGGCTCTTAGTGCTTGCTTATGTTTAGGGGCTTTAACTACTTTGTTTACTGCTACCTGTGCTCTTACCCAAAATGATATTAAAAAAATTATTGCTTTTTCCACGTCTAGTCAGCTGGGGTTGATGATAGTGGCTATTGGTCTTAACCAGCCTCAACTTGCTTTTTTTCATATTTGTACTCATGCTTTTTTTAAAGCTATATTATTTCTTTGTGCAGGGTCAATTATTCATAGTCTTAATGATGAGCAGGATATTCGTAAAATAGGGGGAATATTGCATTTGGCGCCTGTTACTGCTTCTTGTTTTACGATTGGTAGTTTAGCCCTTACAGGTACCCCGTTTTTAGCTGGCTTTTTCTCCAAAGATGCTATTATTGAAGCATTAAACACGTGCCACTTAAATGCCTGAGCCCTTCTTCTTACTCTTCTAGCTACCTCCTTTACTGCTGTTTATAGTTTACGACTAATTTTTTTTGTGGTTATAGGTCAACCTCGTTTTAATGTTTATGTCCCTATCAATGAGAATAATCCGGCGGTTGTAAATCCTATCAAGCGTCTTGCTTGAGGTAGTATTATTGCTGGTTTCCTTATTGCTTTTAGTATTACGCCCTTCAAAGTCCCTGTTATAACTATGCCTAGCTCCTTAAAATTGGCTGCTCTTGCCGTTAGTGTAATTGGTCTCTTAGTAGCTTTAGAAGTAGCTTCTTTAACAACTAAGCAGATTATAGTCACTTCAAAGCTAACACCTCACCGTTTTTCTAATATGCTTGGGTTTTTCCCAACAGTTGTTCATCGGGCATTTTCTAAGCTATTTCTTACAGCGGGTCATACAATTGCCTCTCAGACAATCGATTTAGCTTGAATGGAAAAATTAGTACCTAAAGCTTTGGTTTGGTTTAATAAACCACTTATTACTTTAACAAGTAATGCTCAGCAAGGCCTAGTTAAGACGTTTTTTGCTTGTTTTCTTTTGACAGTGGGTGTTTCAGTGTTGTTTTTTATATATTAGACTGCTCGAAGACTGCCACGACTTAGTCCTCGTGTTAGCTCAAGTACCACAAATAGTGTCAAGAGCAGGGCTCAGGCGGTAAATATTAATATTGTTCCCCCGCTTTCATATATTCACGCGACACCTTCTGAGTCCCCTCGCAGGACAGTTCAATTTCAAGACTCATCCACAGGCATTCAAGAAGTCTCATATCATTGGCTTCAGAAAAACCGGGAGATCAAAATTGCCCCTGCCATGTAAGCGAGGGTTAAAATTACTACCGGGCGGCTACCTCAGCTCTCTGGGTAAGGTTCAGCAGCTAGAGCTGCTGAGTATGCGAATACTACTAGTATTCCACCCAGATAAATAAGAAATAGGACTAAGGCTAGAAAATGGCCTCCATGGCCAATCAAAATGCCACACCCCAAGCCTGCCACCGTAACTAGGCCAAATGCGGCATAGTAGGGTGAGGGGTTCGAAGCGACTGCAGTTACCCCTATCACGAGCCCAAATAATAGAATTAATATAGTATAAGTCATGAGTTTCTACCAGGACTTTCACCAAGACTAGTGACTTGAAAAACCACCGTTGTAATTCAACTACAGAAACTTTAATGGCTAGCTTACGGAAAACTCATTCTCTTTTGAAAATTGTAAATGATGCGTTAGTAGATCTTCCTGCACCTTCAAATATTTCAGCTTGATGAAATTTTGGTTCTCTTTTAGGCTTATGTTTAGCCGCTCAAATTTTAACTGGGCTCTTTTTAGCTATACATTATACGTCTGATATTTCAATAGCTTTTTCATCTGTAGCACATATTTGTCGGGATGTAAATTATGGATGACTTATTCGAAACCTCCATGCTAATGGTGCTTCTTTTTTCTTTATCTGTCTTTATCTTCATATTGGTCGAGGTCTTTATTATGGCTCTTACCTTTATAAAGAAACATGAAATATTGGGGTGGTATTGTTTTTATTGGTAATGATGACCGCTTTTGTTGGGTATGTTTTGCCTTGAGGGCAGATGTCTTTCTGAGGTGCCACAGTTATTACGAATTTGCTTTCGGCGGTGCCTTATGTAGGAAACACATTAGTACAATGAATCTGGGGTGGGTTTTCGGTTGATAATGCTACTCTTACTCGATTTTTTGCTTTTCATTTCCTTCTTCCTTTCGTTGTCGCTGCTGTTACTCTGCTTCATTTAATTTTCTTGCATGAGACTGGTTCTAACAACCCTTTAGGTCTTAGCTCGGATGCCGATAAAATTCCTTTTCATCCTTACTTTACCTATAAGGATTTAGTAGGCTTTGCAGTACTGTTAATCTGTCTTGCTTCTTTAGCTTTATTTACTCCTAATCTCTTAGGGGACCCGGACAATTTTATTCCGGCTAATCCGCTTGTTACACCGCCGCATATTAAACCTGAGTGGTATTTCTTGTTTGCCTATGCTATTCTTCGTTCGATTCCTAATAAGTTAGGGGGAGTGCTGGCTCTCTTAGCTTCTATTTTAGTTCTTATGGTAGTTCCAGTTCTTCACACATCTAAGCAACGAGGCCTTACATTTCGTCCTGTTACCCAACTTTTTTTCTGGGCTCTTATTGCCGATGTCTTTATTTTAACTTGAATTGGAGGTATGCCCGTAGAACATCCGTTTGTTATCATTGGCCAGGTTGCTTCTGTTTTTTATTTTAGTCTTTTCCTTGTTTTTTTCCCTCTAGCAGGTTGGCTTGAAAATAAGTTTTTTCAATGGCGTTGCACTAGTAGCTCAGTGCTAGAGCGTTGGTTTTGTAAACCAAATGTCGGAGGTTAAATTCCTCCCTACTGCCATAATGGTGTTAGTAAATTGAGGGTGCCGAGTTAGAGGAATATTTGGTTGAGGGTAGGACTTTATGTTCATTCAGTTCTCAAGGGCCCCCACTTTAAAGTCTTAAAGATATAATAAAGACTAAGGCCAGTTGGTTGTATGTTTTATTTATAGTTTAATATTAAGTTATTATTCCCATGTAAATAATGAGGTTTTGTCGCTTTTTGTGCTACTTTAAAGGGCTCTGACGAAGTTTTTACTAAAGATCTTGCGTCTATTAGGTTTCAAAGATATAATTGGTAAATGTTGGCTCGCTATTTTGTCATAGTCGCTATAAAGCAGTGGTGTGGTATCAAGTGTCTAGGTATGCTTAGTTACGAAGTAATTTGCTTCAAGTATCGGCGACTTGTACACTAATGTGGGATAGAATAATTTTGTTCAAGACTTATTGTGTGGTGAATTTGTCCGAGGTGTCAGTATAAGTCATGTTAAATGCTCTAGCGCATTTAAAATGTTTATGATGGTTTAGGGGTGGGGTAAAAAGTAGTTTTTATAAATACTGCGTATAATACATACATGAAAGGAGTAATATTCGGGTCAGGGAGGAAGGAATTTAACCTTCGCTGCTAGCTCCCAAAGCTAGTGTTCTGTGTAGATTAAACTACTCTCTGAGGGACGGTTTAAATAGTTGAGGCATAAGATGTAACGTTCAAATGTAGTCGGGTACATTCAGTTTTGGTAGTTGGAGGTCTTCGTTCGATTCTTATAAATAATTGATGTAATATTTATTGTGCTTAATTTTAGAGGTTTTTAAAGTGTCTTAATGAGTTGTCAGCGGGTATGTTTTCTATAATAGCTTGTAATTATAAATAATAGCTTGTAATTATAAATAATAGCTTGTAATTATAAATAATAGCTTGTAATTATAAATAATAGCTTGTAATTATAAATAATAGCTTGTAATTATAAATAATAGCTTGTAATTATAAATAATAGCTTGTAATTATAAATAATAGCTTGTAATTATAAATAATAGCTTGTAATTATAAATAATAGCTTGTAATTATAAATAATAGCTTGTAATTATAAATAATAGCTTGTAATTATAAATAATAGCTTGTAATTATAAATAATAGCTTGTAATTATAAATAATAGCTTGTAATTATAAATAATAGCTTGTAATTATAAATAATAGCTTGTAATTATAAATAATAGCTTGTAATTATAAATAATAGCTTGTAATTATAAATAATAGCTTGTAATTATAAATAATAGCTTGTAATTATAAATAATAGCTTGTAATTATAAATAATAGCTTGTAATTATAAATAATAGCTTGTAATTATAAATAATAGCTTGTAATTATAAATAATAGCTTGTAATTATAAATAATAGCTTGTAATTATAAATAATAGCTTGTAATTATAAATAATAGCTTGTAATTATAAATAATAGCTTGTAATTATAAATAATAGCTTGTAATTATAAATAATAGCTTGTAATTATAAATAATAGCTTGTAATTATAAATAATAGCTTGTAATTATAAATAATAGCTTGTAATTATAAATAATAGCTTGTAATTATAAATAATAGCTTGTAATTATAAATAATAGCTTGTAATTATAAATAATAGCTTGTAATTATAAATAGTTTGTGGTTAATACTAAGAATTATGGCAAGTATTAGTTTATGTTCGATATAGTAGAGATTTAGATGTAGATGAATAATCTATTTAATTAAATCTTTGTTTGGTGGATAAA